TCTAAGTAGTAATTGCCTCATAGATCCTATATCTATCTATATGAAGATGAAATCGTGTGAAGGGGATTCGGATTGTTATTTGTACAAATGGTACTTCGAACTTGGAACGAGCATGAAGAGATTAACGATACTTCTTTATCTTTTGAGTTGTTCTGCCGGATCGGTCGCTCAAGACCTTTGGTCTCTACCCAGACTCGATGAAAATAATGGGATCCCTTCTGATCGACTCGTTGAGAATGATTCGGATCTAGTTCATGGCCTATTAGAAGTAGAAGGTGCTCTGGTGGGATCTTCATTGCTTCTTCGGCCCGAACCGAGGAATCCCTTAGATATGCTGCAAAGCGGATCTTGTTCTATCCTTGATCAGAGCTTTCTCTATCAAATGGGGGAGGGAGAGGAAGTATCCCTTGACTCGCAACAGCTAGAGGAGGAGTTATCCAATCACATAGTTTGGGCTCCTAGAATATGGCACCCTTGTGTCTTTCTATTTGATTGGATCGAAAGGCCCAATTCATTGGGATTTCCCTTTTGGGCCGGGTCATTTCGGGGCAAGCGGATCATTTCTAATGAAGAGGATGAGCTTCAAGAGAATGAAGAGGATAAGCTTCAAGAGAATGAAGAGGATAAGCTTCAAGAGAATGAAAAGGATGAGTTTCAAGAGATTGAAGAGGATGATGAAGAGGATGAGCTTCAAGAGAATGAAGAGGATGAGCTTCAAGAGAATGAAGAGTATGAGTATCAAGAGATTGGAGAGGATGAGTTTCAAGAGAATGAAGAGGATGAGTACCAGACACGAGATAGATCTTCCAAAGAACAACCCCTTTTTCGAATAAGCCAATTCATTTGGTACCCTGGAGATCCACTCTTTTTCCTATTCAAAGATCAGCTCCCTGGCTCTGTGTTTTCACATCGAGAATTAGTTGCAGATGAAGGTGAAGAGATGGCAAAGGGGCTTTTTATTGTTAATCCTAATCCTATTAGACCTATGTCTAAACGTTTGTTTAGCAAGAATCCGCAAGAACAAAAATTCGAATTCTTGATTAATCGTCAGAGATGGCTTAGAACCAATAGTTCATTATCTAATAGATCTTATGGATCTTTCCGTTCGAATACTCTATCCGAGAGTTATCAGTATTTATCAAATCTGTTCCTATCTAACGGAACGCTATTGGATCAAATGACAAAGAAATTGTTTAGAAAAAGATGGATTTTCCCGGATGAAATGCAAATTGGATTCATGTAACGGGAGAAAGATTTCCCATTCCTTAGCCGGAAAGATATGTGGCCATGAAAGAGGGATTAAGTGGATGGGTGGTAGAGTCGTGGAAACGCTTGTTTCTTCCATATTTTGGACCTTAGCTCCATGGAACAATATGTTACTGCTGAAACACGGAAGGATTGAAATCGTAGATCAAAACACTATGTATGGATGGTATGAACTGCCTAAACAAGAATTCTTGAACAGCGAACAACCAGTTCAGATATTCACGACCAAGAAGTACTGGATTCTCTTCTCTTTCGGATAGGCCCTGAAAGGAGAAGGAAGGCTGGAATGCCAACAGGCGTCTATTATTGAATTCACCCGACCCGATAGTACCCATTTTGGGAACGTCCAGTGCCAAAGTCACTGAATGGGTAAGTCGCCAATCCCTGGACTATGTTATCTGCTGGGTTACGGGCGGGCATTTTACCAGAGGTTTCTAATCTATGATTCCTATTGAAACATATACTCGGGGGGCAACAGAGGGGTAAATCCGCTGGCAAAGCAAAGACAGCTTGAGACTCTCCTTTGGTTGGTGCTTTCTGTGCTATCCTCGATCCTTCTTTCGCTACTGAACTATCTGGGGCAAGGAAAGCTTCTTCTTTAGAGGCGGGAAGGTCAAAGTCAAACTCTTTCGTTCCAGTGAAAAGGCAAGCTAGGTCTTTGGCATGTCTTAATGCCTTTGACCGGGCCTGCAGCAAAAACGAAAAATTCAATAAGAGAAGAAAGGGTTTCGGCATAAGCTCACACGGCATAGGGTTCAAAGGGCTTTTCTTTCGCCCCTACTCATAAACTCAGAGGTCGGATTTCCACTTCTTTCGGACACTTTCGGTAAGTGTTCAGCTATGGGAAGGAGATGGGAAGGTTGAAGCTCATAGGCAGTAACCTAAATCCTAAGAAGCTCCAATCATGCTAATATGCTTAACACATGCAAATCAAACGAAGTTTTCTCGGAAACAATTTGCAATTTCGTAAGTAAGTCGATGAACGTTTTCCCATTCTTTCCGTTGGTCAACAACCAACAAAAGTTCTCTATAGTTCTTTCTCAAAAAAAATCTTTTAGATTGATTCCTTTCGTGCGTTCTTCTGATCTAGCCGTAGTGACTCTCTATCCGTTGTGGGAGTGAGTGTTTAGGCGGGGCCTAAGAATGAATGATTTACGCGCTCCTTCGTTCATGGCACGGAGTGAGATGTCTATGTGCCCACCGTTTACTCCTGTTTACTACCTATTGCTACTGCCTTATACCCGTCACATGCTTTCCTTCAAACTAACTATATTTCATTCAAATTGTCACTTCCTAGCCTTAAAAGAAAGCCGATTATCGATCCTTTTTCCAGGTATACTTTTGACCTATGAGCTAGTTTGAATAAGTCTTTTTACTAATGAAAGATAGGTCACTTATTTCAAAGGTTTGGAACCCTTACTCCATACCATAGGCAACTCGAAAACTATCCCTAGTGAACTGGTAACAAAATGAAAGAAGAACTGGGAATGGTGCTTGCTAGGAATGAAGCAAAGCCGGGAAGATATATTTACAAAAAATGATTTGTGGACGGATGGCCAATAGCCAATGCCGTTGACCGGGAAGGAGAACATATGACCGGACAGGGCACCACATACCTGGAATCAAGGGATAGGCACATAGCTGGAATGGTAGACAGGGAAAGAAAGGTACGCTATAAAGGAAATTCTGTAAGCGGATGCTCATGATAAAAAACAAGGACAAATGCCCAGCCAGAAGGAAGGCTATAATTAAACAAGCGACGGGATGCCACTAAACAAGCTAACTAAGCTAATACCAGCTCTTTTCTTGCTCCTCCATAGAAGTTCTTGGAATGCCTCTTTGTCACAGAAAGAGAGGCCTACACGAGAGGAGGATTTATTCAATAAAAGAAAAGCCTATATCTGCCGACCCTACTTCACTTCCTTATAGTGCCTTGCCTACTTTCTTTGAAAAACGCTTAATTCTAAGGCGTAAAAGAAAGCTTATTAGAGTATTGAATGGACCTCTAGTACCTGATTTATCTGATGGCTTTAACAGGCTTTCTTACTATCGAAAAAGAAACATACAGACGACAAACTAAAGGAATGGACAGACAAGGGACAGACTGAGCTAGACTACCAGGAATGGGGACTAAGCAAACATTAAAAAAAAAAGGAATTGGTAATCGCACATATGAGACTTCTTGCTTAACATAAGGCTTGCTGCTACCTTCCCTTCCTGATATGCTTAAGACAGTCAGACAGTCATGCCAGCTTTCTTCTTAAACTTTTCACCAGACCTCAAATTGTACTTCGAGCCATCTCTGCTTTGCCCGCTACTAGACCCGTCCCTATTCTCTTGAGAAAAAAATGCACCCTCTGATATATTCTTTGAAGGAGACTCATTCTGCTTATCAGAACCAGCCTCTATAACGACTCCAACCCCTTCTGCACCACTACATCGGAATGCTTATCTCCTTCCTTTATATTTAAGTATAAACATCTTGCATATCAGATAGTTCTACAGCCGAAGTAGCTCCTCCAGCCTTCTCCACAAAGCTCTCCTCAACAACCATGTCTGAAATATTATTCTAGTCAGGATTTTGATATTCGGTCAAAGCATCTACAAGCTGAGTATGCTCCATAGGGATTGTCGAGGACAAGCCATAAAAGTTCGACAAAGCATATACCATGTTACCTCTATGATCCCTGAGAATACAACCTCCACCAGCCGGACCTGGGTTGCCTTCGGAGGCGCCGTCAGAATTCAACTTGATGGAATTTGCTGGAGGTTTCAGCCATTTAACAATTATTTTATTTCCTTTGCTAATAGCATTTCGGTTGAATGTTGAGGCAACTGAGAACAATTTCCTCCGCATGGGTAGCTTCTTTAAAAAATGATAAAAACGAGTCTTTTCTTTCTCATTTATCAAGAGATCAACTCGAGGTATGGCTTTTTGCTTGTCTATGTGGATAACCTAGTGTTTACTGGAAATGCGATTCAGAGTCTCGAGGAATTTTCAACAAGAAGGATTGGAGACCTAACCTAGGGACCAGCTCCAATGCTGCAGTCTAGCAGTGCACCCGGCGATCTTCAAGAGAATGAAGAGGATGAGTACCAGACACGAGATAGATCTTCCAAAGAACAACCCCTTTTTCGAATAAGCCAATTCATTTGGTACCCTGGAGATCCACTCTTTTTCCTATTCAAAGATCAGCTCCCTGGCTCTGTGTTTTCACATCGAGAATTAGTTGCAGATGAAGGTGAAGAGATGGCAAAGGGGCTTTTTATTGTTAATCCTAATCCTATTAGACCTATGTCTAAACGTTTGTTTAGCAAGAATCCGCAAGAACAAAAATTCGAATTCTTGATTAATCGTCAGAGATGGCTTAGAACCAATAGTTCATTATCTAATAGATCTTATGGATCTTTCCGTTCGAATACTCTATCCGAGAGTTATCAGTATAAGATATGGTCATAAAATGGCGATAGGTGAGATACTTTTGCATTTGCATGATGGTGAGCAAGACATAGTTCTGAACGATTAATTGCTATATGGCAGAGAGGCAGGCTAAGTTAAATAAAATAATATACAGGTAGTAGGTAAGGGCTAGATCGAAGCGATTGCTTTCAAGAGTGAAACTACGAGCTAATACGTTTTCGGTGCCATGGAGCTAGACCAGTGTCTCAAAGGCACCATACCGGGTAAGACATGTAGCGTTGTAACTGATTGTGTTATCACTTTCGACGATTGAACTGCACTTATATATATATAATAGGAGTAGCAGGCACTGTTCTTGACGAAGAGCCAATACCAATATAATAGTGTTTATTAGTATCGAATAGAAAGAAAAATGGGGCGTAGCGTAGAAGCTCTAAGAAAGAACTGTTAGCTATCTTTATAGTTTTGGCTAAAAGGAATCTATAAAGCTTTAAAACAAGATTTACAGGGGTCTCCGCTAAAACCCTATTTGAAAGAGTTTCATCGGTCGTCCCCATTGAAGCTGCGACTTGCGGCTTCGCTTCACTAATAGAGGGACGGTTCGACAAGACCGGAAAAGAAAGATGGTTGTACAGCAGTACTGAGCTACGGAAAGCATTTCGACAGATAAAGAGTACGATCTGCTTAGAGAATTCCCCTGGTATGAACCAACAAAACCATATCCCGTGATCTCCTTCTCTTGTAAATAGAAAGCTCTTTCGATAAATAGTGCTATTCTCCTTTGGCCTTCGAGTTTGGTTTTTATTTGGATAAATAGAAATAGGATATAATTATTTATAAGAAGTCAAAGTGTAGAAGGAAGGCAATTGACTCTATCAAGAAGGTATAGAACTTATCGATATAGTTCATTCCTTCCACTTTTTTCTCTGCCACCTTCGTGGCTGGCTCCTCGTCATCTCTTCTATATGAACTTACTTGGCAGTGAAGGAAACCAACTGAAAGAGATCCGTAAATTCCCTTTCTTGGAATTTATTCCAAAGTTCGAAGTTCCGCCCAAAATGGGCCAGTTTAACGAACTCTCTTTCCAGTAAAGATACAACAAAGCATTTACTTCGGACCATCCGCTACAAACTTCTCGGCAGACTCCCCTGCCTCTTGTTGAATCAGGTGAATCTGCTTTGGTGAAGGGTTCTTCCCTAGCCAGTCATCAAGTCGGAGACGGAGGGAAGAGAGATACCGATTAAAAGAGCTTGACAAATATCTCTTTCACGATTGAGGTTGTACGAATACCCGACCCTGATAAGATGAGTCTCTTCGATCCTGCCTATGCATTCGTTTAGGGCGAGGTTCTTTATGGTATCAACCTAAACTATCTATACTGAAAAGTAGAGCAAGGGGAAGAAGTGAGATTAGATTGTACGAACAAAAACAGAATTCCATAAAAGCTCGTCGTTTAGCTATCAAAAAGCCCGGGGAATATTCTAATATTGGGCGCAGCTAACACACACAGCCGGCCAAGCAGAACAACGGCCCAAACCCACACTCATGAACCAAGGGTTTTCCTTTCATCAGAAAAAGATACCAAAGATATGGAAAGGAGGGTTTTCAACTTCGATATCTGATCTTTGCTGCTGGATAAATGAGAAAATGGCAATAATGAACTCGCTTTCGACCTTTTCGTCTTATAAAATTCCTTTTGCCCCTGGCAAGCTTATAAGCGCCTTTTCTGCGCCCTAACGGTAACGAAGGTCTATTGAAGTCCATACTGGAAAACTCAAATAAGGGATTGGGGATCGAAAGCCTAAGCCGGTCAAGAGGATCCTGGAGATGGAGACTCGCCCCTGCTAACAGCCTATGAATGTCCCTCGAGGAGAAAGCACGGATGATCACTCTTCCATTCTCGCTTCGCGAATAGGATAGGAAGTTCAGTCATCCTCTCCATCTCTTCAATATTCTAACCAGCTTATATAAGTCTGAAATAGATGGTCAATCTAAATAAATAGGGGGAGGAGCGAGTGAAATACTTGTAACGAGCAGGGTAGGATCTTACTCTACGCAACAACATCTTTTGCCACTGTCACACTCCAACCTCACTCATATCACCGAGTGCAAATTGGCACAGAAAATGGGATTGAGAAAACGAGATTCCTTCCCCACTAAGACATTTCTTTTCTAACCGTAAGAAGCACTGAATACTTTATCAAAGTCCTCTGTTCACCTGAACTCATCCTTCTTGCTTAGAAAAGATAGAATGGGGGAACCAGGAATACCTGGGGAACGCGTTTCCTCTCACTAGCTACTCGTTACTGCGTATGTAACTCGTTCCCTTAGTAACTCGCGGAGATTAGTCATCTCTTTCTGCTTGTGCGCTTGACCATCGGGGATCATAGACCAATACGGGGAGGGACACTTATGGAAGAGGGCACTCCCCCGCGGGAAAAGGATCAAGTCAATAGCTACGCGCATCAAGGTGATACCTACACTGAGCGAACCTTTTCTTCGCAGTCTTGCTTGTTCTACTCATTAAACCTAATGAATGGAAAAATTCATTCATTCTTGTCCCTTCCCTCCTTGGATCCAATTCACAAATTCCTAATGAAGCCCGGTGAATCAGCTGAAGGAATAACCTTTCCAAACAACGGGATTGGCGCATCTACAAGTTGAGAGTGTGCTCGGGCAAGTGGGCTAACCTGAACTACTAGTAACGGGATTTGCCTGCAATACGAGTAAGGGGAATGGAACTCTTGTTTGAGAACTTTAGCTACGGACTTAGGTTAGCTAGCTCAGCTTCTCCTATGGCTATTTTGATTAAG